GATACGGATAATGTCCAAATACCAAATACGTTCTCTATGTAATCGGTGTAAAATAAAAGGGATCTTTTGGAGGAAGATTAAAGAAAGAGATTGTTCTTTTTCCAAAAAAAATTCTTCTAAGAATCCCGAACCTAATTTTCGCATAAAAGTGCGTACTGTACTTTTATGTTTACGAGCCAAAGTTCTAGCACACGAAAGTCGAAGTATATACTTTATACGATACAAAACCTGCTTCTTTGAGGATCCACTGTGATAATGACAAAGATTTCTACATATCCGACAAAATCGATCAATAATATCAGAATCCGATAAATCGGTCCAGATCGGTTTACTTATAGGATTACCCAATACAGTACAAAATTGAGCTTTCGACAATGATCCAATAAGATAAATAACTGGGGCTATGGTATCTAATTTATTAGTCAGAGTATTTATTAGAAATGAATTCTCTAGCATTTGATTTCTTACTACCAAAGGATTTTTTAGTACACTTGAAAAATACCCCATAAAAGAGAAGGAATAGTTGGGTAATTGCTTTATATGGATCCTATAAGGTTGAAACCAAAAGTGAAAATAAGATTGCCAAAAATTCACAAGATGAAATTTCCATTTCTTCATCAGAATAAGAGTTCCTTTTGAAGCCAGAATCGCTTTTCCTTTATATCGAACATAATGTATGAAAGTATCTTTGAGGAACCATAGGATCCTCTGAAAAGAATTACAACACACGACCATAAGATATTCTATTTTTCCAAAGAAAAGTGTTCGCTCAATAAAGACTCCAGAAGATATTGATCGTAAATAAGAAGACTGTTTACGAAGAAATAGGAATAGATATTCAAATTCATATACATAAGAATTATGTAGGAACCAAAAGAATCTTTTCTTTCTTTTTGAAAAGACGTAAATAGATTTCTTTGAAGTAATCAGACTATTCAAATTATGATATTCGTGGAAAAACAATCGCAAGAAATGCAAAGAAGGAACATCTTTGATCCAGCATTGAAGGATTTGAACCAAGATTTCCAAATGGATAGGATGGGGTATTAGTAGATCTGACACATAATTTAAATGTGATAATTTATCCTCTAAAAAGGGAAATATTGAATGAATAGATCGTAAATTCTGATATTTTGGTATTTGTTTTTCTTCAAGGGAAGATACTAATCGTGATGAGAATGGAATTTCCAGAATGACTCCAAAAACTTCTGATATCATTTGAGAATAAAAATGAGAAGAAAAAGAATTCTTGTGACCCCAAAATCCATTTTGGTTAGAATCATTCACCGAAGAAATCAAAGATTCCTGTTGGTACATTCGAGTAATTAAACGTTTCACAAGTACTAAACTATATTTATTGTCATAACCGATAATTTCCACAGGTTCGTAAAAAATCAAACTATTGAAGCTATGATAATGAACAAGTGAGTAAATATACTCCTGAAGGAGTAGCGGATAGAGGAAGTTTTGTTGCCAAAATCTATCTTTTTTAAATCTAAATATCCTTGTCATTCTGCCATTTAAATACATTTCTACTGTAACCAAAAAAGGGAGGCACTTCTTGTGTTATGAAATGATACATAGTGCAATATGGTCAGAACGGCGTATGCATATGTTGTGTTTCTCTTATACTAAAATACTATTTAGAATTTTAGAATAAACTAAATAAACTATAATAATAATAGAATAAAATAAAAAATAAGAAGTAAAAGATTATCTAAAAGTAAGAACAAATAAAGAATATATACCCCGGAGACAGAGAGCCCAATCTACAGATCTTTTTGCTTTCCCTTTCTATCCAATTTTGGTTTCTTTTCCTTGTTAAATATAACTAGACTAACAATAAGAAAAAGGGTAAAGATCTTTTATTTTTGCAACCCAATCACTCTTTTGACTTTGGAAAAAGATTCTTTTTTTATCACTATACTATTTCTTAGACACATCCGTCTCCAATCCACAATAAAGAATAATTAGGATTAAAAAAAAAAAGAATCAATGGTCCACTCAAAATTCACAAGAGAACCTTTTCCCACATCAGGCACTAATCTATTTTTAACGTATAATTAGTAATTTGATCGGGTAATCATTCAAATTAAGAAATGAAGCTCGTTGCTTTTTTGTCTTATTCGAATTGGAGCCATAAGACTCTATCCATTTATTCACTAGACCCAAAATACTTTACTGAACTTTAAAGATTTTATAAAAAGAAAAATTCTTGTTCTATTTATATTATGAGTACTAGAAATTATGAGTACTAGAAATCTTCTTTTTCTATGATTTTATTATTCTTTATTTTTTTTTTATTTTTACGACATGCTTTTTTTTCCATTCATTACCTTTCAGGATCAGTCGCGGTCTTATAAACTCTACCAATAGTCTAGACGAATTCCTTCATCCAAATGTGTAAAAGATCAAAGATCATAGTCGCAATTAAAAGCCGAGTACTCTACCGTTGAGTTAGCAACCCAGATCAATATGAAGTGTAGATATGATCGAAATAAAAAAAAAATCTAGCAAACTCATCCATTTTACTAAAGTGAAGGAAAGAGCCAATAGGGAATGAAATGGGGATAAAAAGATCTATTTATATACGATCAAATTATATTTGTTTGATACACCATTGTCAATATGAATGGACTTTTTAGAAAACAAATTTAAAGAAATTATATATAAATTTGTATTGTATTTGAAAGAATAAAACTTTGAGCAGAAAAAAAGAAGTAATAAGGAAAAGGTAGAGATAGAAAAAATGCGGCTTTCTTTAATAAAAAAAGAAAGGTACAATACAAATATAAGAAGAAAGGTTACCCCCCTTGTCGAGGGGGGTCCACAAAAATAAGCAAGAAAAAAATAAAAAATAAAAATATATAAAAATATATAATATATATATAAAGTATATATAAAGATAAAGTATATATAAAGAAGTATGAATAGAAAAAGAAAAGAGGAAACTTTGAATAAAGAATTACACAAAGATAGAGTAACTAGTACCTATCTTTGTGTAATTCTTTATTCATGATTCTTGTTTTTCCTTTCTTTTTTTATCAAAAGAAATTCAAAATTCTTTAAAGAATTCTGCCTTCCTTAAAATATCATAAACAGTTCCTGTGGGTTGAACACCTTTTTCAAGGAAATATAAAATAGCAGGAACATTTGAATAAGTTTGATTCTTTATCGGATCATAAAAACCCACTTTTCGAAGATCTCTTCCTTCTCTTCGGGATCGAACATCAATTGCAACGATTCGATAGATGGCTCATTGGGATAGATGTAGATAAAAGATGCCCCCCTAGAAACGTATAGGAAGTTTTCTCCTCATACGGCTCAAGAAAAAATGATTCTAATTTCTAGAATTTCTATTTCTATCTATATTATTTCTATCTATATCTATATTATTTCTATCTATATAGATAGAAATAGAAATGGATCCATAAAGAATTAGACTGTAATTTGAGCCTTTTTTCCTTCTTTACAGAAAAAGAAATTTCATTTGTACTCCTAACTCAAGTTGGATAGTTTTGAAAGAGTTCGAAAGGAAATCCTTCGAATTTCTTGAGCTGTCTCTACCCTATTTTTTTTTTACTCATTCTGATCCAATTGTTGAGACAAGTTAAAATAGTGTTTCCTTGTTCCGGAATTTATCGTCTTTGCTTTGCGCTTTGTGAAATCATTGGGTTTAGACATTACTTCGGTGATCCTTACTCCTTTTCAAAAAGGCAGCAACATACCTTTTGTTCTTTCTGTAAAAATCATACGAACGATTGATTCCTTTGTAATACACTCTTGATCTAAACAGTTTGAAAATTTCGATAAATTTTACTTTTTTTCATTTCAAACTTGTTCAAATTTGAACCTCTCCTTTTATCTATATTTATATATAGATGATATATTTACAAAGTTGGTCTAACTTATTGATTGTCACTAACCCTAGATTATTCCCCCGATAAATGAATGAATCATTTTTGCTCGAGCTCCATCATATGCTATACCTTTCTATACCATTAGTATCTTTCTTTAGCAAACCAAGACAAATTCAATCAGGTTCCTAGTAGAACAAACTATGTCGAGACAAGAGCATCTTCATTTGTATAGAAAATGGTGGATGTCATAATCCACATCCAATCATGTCCTTCAAGTCGCACGTTGCTTTCTACCACATCGTTTCAAACGAAGTTTTACCATAGCATCCCTCTCATTTTAATTTTGAACCGTATGCAATTGATTCAATATGGAATCATGAATAGTCATTGGCTGAACCGATACATAATAATCTACACTTATAAACCCGGAAAAGATTTCACTTAAAATTACCCCATATTTTCTCATATGAATAATATCACATCACATGAAAAAAATCAGGTTGAAGCAAACTTATTTACACCTTCAACAGATCTTTTGGGATTTTCCATAATAAAAGATCCCCCTTTTTCGTTAAAAAAAGAAAGAAATTAGAAACCTAAAAAAAAAACCTTTGACTTTCTTTTCATTCAAATGAAAAAGAAATCCCCATGAATGGCTAAAAGTTTTTAGCCACTTTAACTAAATTTAACTAAATAATATATTAACTAAATAATATACTAAACTAAATATTTCATTGAAATATTCAATTATAGAATAATAAGATAATCTGAAATAATGAAAAATAATGAAATAATAAGATATTCTTAATAAAATAATAAGATATTCTTAATAAGAAAAATATACAATATATTCTTATGTCATAATTATGACATATTTTTTCATTTTTTATTTATGAAATATGATTTTCTGATTCTAATATTATGATTTACTTCTTTTTTACCATCTCCAATTGAATCTGATTTTCATTTCTTATTTTCATTGAATTTAAAACATAATTATGGAGTAGAAAAAGTATCGTGTAAGGTAAGATCAAAGAGAAAAAAAGAATCCTCAAATTATGATCTTTTCGCATCCATCTCCATCTTATAAAACAAATAATCGTTAACAAAAGGAATCACAAATATTGAAGAATAAAATACTTGAGTAATTTAATAAAGAAAGTCAAAAAAAAAAAAGATATGATTCTTAGAATTTAGATTGGATAACATTGTATCCAAAATTAAACAGAAAATTGTTGAATTAGATTTTCAATAGAGAAGAATCTTTCGTTTTGGATGCAAACGATCTGGGACGGAAGGATTCGAACCTCCGAATAACGGGACCAAAACCCGTTGCCTTACCGCTTGGCCACGCCCCATTTTTAGTTGGTCTAAAAAAGACTAAGATAAATATTGGTTATTCGTCAATAACCAACCAAAAGAAATATAGGACATGTTGTCGCTAGGATTCAACACAATGGATATGTATATAGAATCAAAAAGATTAATTGATCATTACTTAGAATTCAATTAAGATATTGTATGAAAATAGAATTCTTTGTATCCTTATTTTATTGGGGAGAAGTCAAAGAAAAAGAAGAATTTCTTTCTTTTATCTGCCTTTTTCTTTTCAATTTTCCCTCAGAAAAACAACTCAATCCAATCTGATAATTTATTATCATTTCAATTTCATTTGAATTTTGAAGAACAAGAAAAGAATATTTGTTATGTTTAATATCTTTAGTTTAATCTGTCTCTGTCTTAATTCTACCCTTTATTCGAGTAGTTTCTTCTTAGCCAAATTGCCCGAAGCTTATGCCTTTTTCAATCCAATTGTAGACGTTATGCCGGTTATCCCTGTACTTTTTCTTCTCTTAGCCTTTGTTTGGCAAGCTGCTGTAAGTTTTCGATAAGAATGAAATCTCTATTCAATTCCAAATTTATTCGATAAAAAACAGATAAAATTTTGATTCTGAAAATCAATAAGATCATAAATAATATTCAGATAAGTCTGGACATTAGGAACCCTCGATTCAAAAAGCGAAATTTGGTATTTATTATTGAATTTGAATAAGGGAAGGGGCGATGATCTTGATCTTTAATCAGCTAATCAGCTGATTCTTTTTGTTCTGACTTTTCCTTTAGAAAATCCCATACAATACCTAATTATAGATATGGATATGGCAAGAAATTTTTGGTAACAAAAAAAAACGAATATTATTCATAATATTACATTAGAATATTACATTAAAAATAGAAAGAAATTTGGAGCGTCATGTCAAAATAGTGTATAGCGTGTGTCGTAAAATAGGTGATCTATTTCCTTAAACAAAAAATGATCTTATCTTGGAGATTTTTAATGCTTACTCTTAAACTATTTGTTTATACAGTAGTAATATTCTTTGTTTCTCTCTTCATCTTCGGATTCTTATCTAATGATCCGGGGCGTAATCCTGGGCGTGAAGAATAAAAAAAGAGATGAGATTCGTTTTTACTTTTTCCTTGATTTTTTCATAGGTAAATGTATAAATAAATGGAATAGATGCTAAATAAAGATAAAAGATTTATAAAAGAAACTAATCGAAAATTATTCCAATTCGAAAATATCAAGTGATCAGGGGGGTCGGAGAGAGAGGGATTTGAACCCTCGGTACAAATAATTCGTACAACGGATTAGCAATCCGACGCTTTAGTCCACTCAGCCATCTCTCCCCATTCAAAATGGGAAATTTATCATTTGATTTCACACGTGAAGTCAAGATTGAGAACAATCTTTATTTTACTTCACTTCAATGATCCGAAACAGATTTCTCCAATAGAAAGAATACTTTACTTCTTTTATTTTGTACAAAAGCCGACCTGATTAAGTATAAGTACTGGCCGGGCCAGTACTTCTTTTGTTCCGACGAATAAAAATTGTTATTGAAACAAGAAGACTCATTTTCATTGCCATTCCTAATCATTAGAAATTATATAAGATTCTAATGGAGAAATTCTCTTAGAAATTCTTTCAAAAATTCTAGAAATTCTAGATTAATATAGAATATAGAATATTCTATCTTTCTATAGTAATTATAGGAAATTAGAGTATAAATTAGAATATTTAGTCTTTCTATTAAAATTTATAGTAAAAGTGTTCTAGTAATAGTATTCTATTTAATAGTATTCTATTGTATTCTATTATATAGTAAACTACTCTTTTTTGTATTCTTTTTGTATTCTATTATATAGTAAACTACTCCTTTTTGTCTTTATTTTCTTATTCTTAAGTATAAGATTCGTAAATTCATCAATGAAAAACAAATTTCATTCTAAATGAAAGTTGAAGTTCAGTATTTGATTCATATTTCATATTAATATATATCTAAATATATAATTATATAATTTAATATAATATAATTATATAATTTATAATTAATATTATAATTTATAATTAATATGTAGCGGGTATAGTTTAGTGGTAAAAGTGTGATTCGTTCTATTAACAACTTCAATAGTTAAGGGGTCTTTCCATTTTTTTCATATTTTATATTCCATTCCGATAAAAAACTTTATTTCTTAAAAAGATTTAATCCTTTACCCCTCAATAGGACATTTGAGGAAAGAATATACATTCTCACGATTTCTATCCAAAAGTCAATCAGAATTTTACATAATTTTA